TTGGGAGAAGCTGTAGGTATTATTGCAGGTCAATCTATTGGGGAACCGGGCACTCAATTAACATTAAGAACTTTTCATACCGGCGGAGTATTCACTGGAGGTACTGCAGAACATGTGCGAGCCCCTTCTAATGGAACAATAAAATTCAATGAGGATTTGGTTCATCCGACACGTACACGTCATGGACATCCTGCTTTTCTATGTTCGATAGACGTGTATGTAACTATTGAGAGTGAAGATATTATACACAATGTGAGTATTCCGTCCAAAAGTTTTCTTTTAGTTCAAAACGAGCAATATGTAGAATCAGAGCAAGTGATTGCCGAGATTCGCGCGGGAACATCCACTTTGAGTTTTAAAGAGAAGGTTCGAAAACATATTTATTCTGATTCAGAGGGCGAAATGCACTGGAATACCGATGTGTACCATGCACCTGAATTTACATATGGTAATGTTCATCTCTTACCAAAAACAAGTCATTTATGGATATTATTAGGGGAGGCATGGAGATCCAGTCTAGTCTCCCTTTCGATCCACAAGGATCAAGATCAAATGAACGCTCATTCTCTTTCTGGCAAGCGAAGATCTATTTCTAACCCCCCATTAACTAATAATCAAGCGAGACCCAAATTCTTTAGTTCGGAGTTTTCCGGGAAAAGGGGGGATGGGATTCCTGATTATTCAGAACTTAATCGAAGCATATGTACGGGTCGTTCTAATCTCAGATATACGGCCATTCTCGACGAAAATTCTGGTTTATTGGCAAAGAGGCGAAGAAATAGATTCATCATCCCACTCCAATCGATTCAAGAACGCGAGAACGAACTACCGCCCTCTTCGGGTATCTCAATTGAAATACCGATAAATGGTATTTTCCGTAAAAATAGTATTCTTGCGCATTTCAATGATCCTCGATATAGAAGAAAGAGCTCGGGAATTATTAAATATGAGACTATAGAAGAGGATTTCATTGAGTATCGAGGAGACACGGAATTGAGTCCAGATCGATTTTTTTTTATTCCCGAGCCCGAGGAAGTGCATATCTTACCCAGATCTTCTTCTATAATGGTACGAAACAATAGTATTATTGGAGTAGATACACCAATCACTTTAAAGACAAGAAGTCGAGTAGGCGGGTTGGTCCGAGTGAAGAGAAAAGACGAAAGAATTGAACTTAGAATCTTTTCTGGAGATATCCATTTTCCGGGAAAGACCGACCATAGTGGCGTCTTGATACCACCAAGAACAGGAAAAAAAAATTCTAAGGAATACAAAAAATTGAAAAATTGGCTCTATATCCAAGAGCTCGCACTTACCAGAAAAAAGTATTTTGTTTTGGTTCGACCTGTAGGCACATATGAAAAAACGGATGGTATAAATTTAGTAAGACTTTTACCCCCGGATCTACTGCAGGAAAGGGATAATGTACAACTTCAAATTGTCAATTATATTTTGTATGGAAATGGCACTCGAATTCGGATAATTTCGGATACAAGTATTCAATTAGTTCGGACTTGTTTAGTATTCAATTGGGACCAAGACAAAAAAAGTTCTTCTATCGACGAGGCCTGTGCTTCCTTTGTTGAAATAAGGACAAATGGTTTGATTAAAGATTTTCTAAGAATCGACTTAGCAAAATCGCCTATTTCGTATACCATAAAAAGGAATGATCTATCGGGTTCAGGGTTGATCTCTGAGAGTGGATCAGATCGCACCAATATCAATCCCTTTTCTTCCATTTATTCCTATTCCAAGGCAAGGATTCAAGAATCCCTTAACCAAAATCAAGGAACTATCCATACGTCCTTGAATCGAAATAAGGAATGCCAATCTTTGATAATTTTGTCATCATCCAATTGTTCTTGTTCTCGAATGGGTCCATTCAACGATGTAAAATCTCCCGATGTGATAAAAGAATCAATTAAAAAGGACCCCCTAATTCCAACTAGAAATTCGTTGGGCCCTTTAGGAACAGGTCCTCAAATTGCGAATTTTTATTCATTTTCGCATTTAATAACTTATAATCAGATCTTGGTAATTAACTATTTGCAACTTGACAATTTCAAACCGACTTTTCAAGTACTTAAATATTATTTAATGGATGAAAACGGGAAAATTTTGAATCCTGATCCGTGCAGTAACATCATTTTGAATCCATTTAATTTGAATTGGTATTTTTTCCATTACAATTATTGTGAAAAGTCATCTACAATCATTAGGCTTGGGCAGTTTATTTGTGAAAATGTATGTATAGCCAAAAAAGGACCGCATCTAAAATCGGGTCAAGTTATAATTGTTCAAGTTGACTCTGTAATAATACGATCAGCTAAGCCTTATTTGGCTACCCCAGGGGCAACTGTTCATGGTCATTATGGGAAAATCCTTTATAAAGGAGATACATTAGTTACATTTATATATGAAAAATCAAGATCTGGTGATATAACGCAAGGTCTTCCAAAAGTGGAACAGGTGTTCGAAGTGCGTTCACTTGCTTCAATAT